GTATGCATTATATGAACAGAAAGTAACCGGCCGGGATCATTCAATACAACGGTATGAACACGATACCAAGGTAAACCCATGGAAATACCCCTTTATCAAAGATAAATAAACACTACGTAACTTTATTGCATTGGAAAAGACTCTACTATCACTATCCTATGGACCTCCCCCGTTCAGTGAATTATTTCAGAGCAGGGGTTAATATTTGTTCTATTCTGTTGGTAATAAAATAATGGAACAGTTCTATTCGTAGGAACAAAGAGAAGCAGATTTATTCTATACTCGATAAGTATCAATACGCAACGGGGGCTAATACCATTTTCTATGAGCGAATGCGTACATATTTATTCATCGCCCTATTCGTAATAATTTGACTTTATTCGTTCTGTTTTTCTTTATGACCTTTTCGAATCTATGGATAAAATAAATACGATAAAAGCTAATATTCTAAAGACAAAAAAAATCATATTGTTACGTTTCCACATCAAAGTAAAATATAGTACTTAGTTCTTTTTTCTTTCAATTTATGCCTATTGGTGTTCCAAAAGTACCTTTCCGAAGTCCTGGAGAGGAAGATGCATCTTGGGTTGACGTATAGTGCGACTTGTCAGATATATTGGGTCATATGGGATTTCCCCGTTCTCTCCCACAATCGAGATATCCTCTGTTTCGCCCAATAAAGATTCATCGAATCATCAAAAGTTTGGAGCGTGAAGTACAATTAGATCCATTTTGGGAGGATTCATATTACTATTATCAATTAGAATAATTTATGGTTGTCTTGGTTGGACTAAAAAAAAATGAAGTATCCAGGCTCCGTTTAGAAAAACCCAACTGAATTGGTAATATATCTATGATTATGAGTTCTATCAGAAATGATTCAACCGAGTTGATCTTAAACTGTTAATGAACAAACTCGATAGAAGTGAATTGAAAAAGTAGAAAGTCATAACAAAAAGAAATGGTAATGCGGGAGTGCTTGTCCTATATGTGCAAATCCAAATCGGGCGGATCTTTACCCGGAGTAGAGCATAAACCTAAAAAGATGAAAGAGACCCACTCAGGAACAAGAGAATACCATCGCGATTAGGATTGAATTTCGATGAAACAATACATCAATGAGAAGTTAATTCAATAAGTTTAGTGATTTTCTTTTTCTTATAGTAAAAAGAAAGTAAAAACCCATCTTTATTGAAGAAGACAAAACCCTCTCGTTAGAAGTCAGAAAGAACCTAAAAGAAAGGGGACTGGAATCCATACATTGATTTTTTTTTGTTTTCACAATTTTTTTGAACCGTATGCATCAAAAGACGCGTGTACGGTTCCTAAGGGCTACAAATGTACCCTAATCAACCGACTTTATCGAGAAAGATTACTTTTTTTAGGACAAGCAGTTGATAGCGAGATCTCAAATCAACTTATTGGTCTTATGATATATCTCAGTATTGAAGATGATAACAAGGATCTGTATTTGTTTATAAACTCTCCCGGCGGTTGGGTAATACCTGGAGTAGCGATTTATGATACTATGCAATTTGTACGACCAGATGTCCATACAGTATGCATGGGGTTAGCCGCTTCGATGGGATCTTTTATCCTGGTCGGAGGAGAAATTACCAAACGTCTAGCATTCCCTCACGCTTGGCGCCAATGATTTAAGAGAAAAAAGAAGACTATGCCTTCGCCCTATGAAATATGAATATATATGAAGTAATAATAGCATGGCACTTCGAATTCGATATGATAAATTTTTGCATTGTTTTTTCAAAACATTAGATTATGTATCGAGAGAGTAGTATGGGAGAAAGGGTATTTCCGATTTTCTCTTATTTATCGGGAGCCCAACTCAGCGTCACAAACCTTTTTTGTTCACACCGGAAGGCTCTTAAAAATATTTATATTATGCAAGGAGTGCGAGAAAAAAACAAGATTTTTTCTTTGATTGGATCAAAAAGAAACTTTGGGATTGCCGAATCACAAACAAAAAACAATAAAAATTAATATATAAATATAAGGTATAAGGCAACGGAGCCATCATAGTAGTTTTTAACTATTCCAAAAGGAAGGGTGGCAATTTGATCATTTAGCCCACCAGGGTCTGGTATATTTTACTTTTATCTTTCTTGGAAGGTAAAGGTCAATTTTATTGTAAAGCCGTATGCATATGCAATGCACCAAAGATGCCCGTACGGTTGTTCAATTCTATCTTTTTTCCTATTATATTAGTCTTTATCTTTCTTTTCTCTTCGCTTCATCATGCGAGACAGAGGAACTTTTTATTATGTTATATCATCAGGGTAATGATCCATCAACCCGCTAGTTCGTTTTATGAGACACAAGCGGGAGAGTTTGTCCTGGAAGCGGAAGAATTGCTGAAACTGCGCGAAACCCTCACAAGGGTTTATGTACAAAGAACAGGCAAACCCTTATGGGTTGTATCCGAAGACATGGAAAGAGATGTTTTTATGTCAGCAACAGAAGCACAAGCTTATGGAATTGT